AATTTCTTCACTTTCTACACACGTCTTTTTTTCGGAGGTCTACAGCCATTATGTGGCATAGGGGTTACATCCCGTACGAAAGTTAATAGTATACCACTTCTACGAATAGCTCGTAATGCTGCGTCTCTTCCGAGACCGGGACCTTTTATCATGACTTCTGCTCGTTGCATACCTTGATCTACTACTGTACGAATAGCATTTGCTGCGGCAGTTTGAGCGGCAAAGGGTGTCCCTCTTCTCGTACCCTTGAATCCACAAGTACCGGCCGAGGACCAGGAAACCACCCGCCCCCGCACATCTGTAACTGTGACTATGGTATTATTGAAACTTGCTTGAACATGAATAACTCCCTTTGGTATTCTACGTGCACTCTTACGTGAACCAATACGTACATTCCTACGTGAACCAGTTCTCGGTATAGCTTTTGCCATATTGTATCATCTCATAAATATGAGTCAGAAATATATGGATATATCCATTTTATGTCAAAACAGATTTCTTATTTGTACATTGAGCCCTTTAGCGGGTCTGATTATCCTTGTCTTTGTTTATGTCTCGGGTTGGAACAAATTACTATAATGCGCCCCCGCCTACGGATTAGTCGGCATTTTTCACAAATTTTTCGAACGGAAGCTCTTATTTTCATATTTGTCATTCCTTATCTTAATTCTTTTTTGGTAGAAAATAAGTTTCTTGAAATTTTGCATCTCGAATCGTATCGAATAAAAATGACCTAATCTTTCGAATCCTTGTTTCGGAGTCGATAAATTATACGTCCTCTGGTTGAATCATAACGACTTACTTCAATTTTGACTTTATCTCCTGGCAGTATCCGTATAAAACTACGTCGGATCTTTCCTGAAACGTAACCTAGAATCAGATCTTCATTATCTAACCGAACTCGGAACATGCCATTGGGAAGCGATTCAGTAATTAAACCTTCATGAATCCATTTTTGTTCTTTCATTTCAGGTAAAGCCCCCCTGAAGTATCAATTAATGGAGGAAAGACGATATTAGACAACTCACCCCCTTTCTTTTTTTTTTTACAAATAGGAAGAGGTTTCGGATCCCATTTGGATATTAAATGGATTACCATATATAACACAAAATTTCTCCACCGATTCGTTCTAGTCGAGCCTCCCGGTCTGTCATTATACCCCGAGAAGTAGAAAGAATTACAATTCCCATCCCACCTAAAATTCTAGGAATTCGTTGAGAGTTAGAATAGATTCGTAAACCGGGTCTACTGATCCGTTTTAAATTTAAAAAATTTCTATAGGGTCTTTTCCCATTCCTTCTATGTCGAAGGGTTAAAACCAAAAAATATTTGTTTTTTTCTCGATGTTTTCTGACGTTTTCGATAAAACCCTCTCGGAAAAGTATTTTAACAATATTTTCGGTAATATTAGTAGATGCTATGCGAACAACTCTTTTTCTATCCATATCAGCATTTCGTATAGAGGTTATTATCTCAGCAATAGTGTCTCTACCCATGATGAACTAAAATTATTGGTGTCTCAAAATTGGATATAATCAACATGTTTTTCTTTTTTTTTTTTTTATTGATTTATGAATAGGAATTTTGCAAGGTATATGCGTGAGACACAATCTACGAATTAATCTAGTTCTTAATCTATTTCTTTCAAATACCCCAAAGATATCACGATCTCATTTTATTTTATAATACCTCGGGAGCTAATGAAACTATTTTAGTAAAATTCAATTGTCTTAATTCACGGGGGATTGCCCCAAAAATTCGAGTTCCTTTTGGATTTCCTTCTTGATCAATCACAACTGCAGCATTGTCATCATATCGTATTATCATACCGCTGTCACGTTTTAGTTCTTTACAGGTACGAACAATTACAGCTCTCACTACTTCTGATTTTTCTAGGGGCATATTTGGTACTGCTTCTTTAATCACAGCAACAATAACGTCACCAATATGAGCATATCGACGATTACTAGCTCCTATGATTCGAATACACATCAATTCTCGAGCCCCGCTGTTATCCGCTACATTTAAATGGGTCTGAGGTTGAATCATATCAAATTTTTTGTTTATTCTTCCAATGCCAAGGATGAAGAAAATAAAAGAAATATTGTTTGTCCAAAAAAAGAAACCTGCGTTTTTGTTTCATCCCTAAGATTCATCTCTGTCGGTTCTACATTTTTATCCCGAAATAATAAATTGAGTTCGTATAGGCATTTTAGATGCTGCTATTAAAATAGCCCTTCTAGCTATATTTTCGGTTACTCCACCCATTTCATATAGTATTCGCCCCGGTTTAACAACAGCTACCCAATATTCAGGGGATCCTTTCCCCGAACCCATACGTGTTTCAGCAGGTCTTACTGTAACTGGTTTGTCTGGAAATATACGGACCCATATTTTTCCACCACGGCGTGCGTTTCGTGTCATTGCTCGTCGACCTGCTTCGATTTGTCTAGATGTGATCCAAGCAGGTTCAAGTGCCTGAAGAGCATATTTACCGAAA